TGAAATAGCTGAAGCTAACTTGAGTAGAGCTGAGGGTAAGAGACAAGCAATTGAAGCGAATCTAGCTCTCAGACGAGCTAGGACACGAGTAGAGGCTGTAAATGCTATTTCCTCCTAGTCAAGTCAATACATCAAAATAATCAAAAGAAGTTCATTAGAACTGTATTATTATACACCACATTTGGATTCTGCCAATTGAACAAATCAAGTCTAATCTGATATAACGAAAAAAAAGAAAATGGGTAGAAAAACTTATTAGATATCACTCAATTGACTTCGGTATCTAATAAGTTCTACCTACTATTGGATTTGAACCAATGACTCCCGCCGTATGAAAGCAATACTCTAACCACTGAGTTAAGTAGGTTATTTATCACCAAAAAAAGGACCCATCACTTATAGGATTATAAGTGGAATATCATTTCTAAGCAATACCAATCTGTTAACAGTAGACGGATCAGAGAGCTATCATGTGGGATTATGGAATATCCATCTTGACAAGAAATTATCCATATGTTAATATATCTATGACAAGGGCTATAGCTCAGTTAGGTAGAGCACCTCGTTTACACGTGCGCTAATGCTTTTCAGGGGAGCCCATTATGCAATAAACATAATTGATCTTATTGACAAATCGATGTCTTACTCCATGGATTCGAGGGAACAAGAGAACAATAGCCTGACAAATATTGGGTTCGGTCCGATTCAGGTGCGAATTCAAGTGCCAAATCAAATAGAACCCGCCATTGATTTGATAGTTGATAAGGTAAATACCCAGTCCATTCAATGCTAGGCATAATGAGTATAAGGGCCTCAAAATAACCTTTTTTCGTCCTATGAACTTTAAGGTGTATGAAGTCTCATATTCGACTCTTGCAGCGTAGCGATAGAGACTCCATCTAACTTAGTTTGATCTAGGCCGAAGGCAGACCTAAGTCAAGGTAACCCTTCTTTGAAACACTTTGGTATTGCTCCTAGATCAGAATACAAATGATGAATCAGAGCACATGGAACCATCTCATTATTTTCCTGTAAAGAAAAATATGGTGGACTAACTGATCTTTACATCAGTTTATGAAAGAGCCCAATGCAACAAAATGCATGTTGGGTCTTTGAAACAGTTCGAATCATTTCGATAATAATCAGTTTGATCTGTTTTACCGAGAAGGTCTACGGTTCGAGTCCGTATAGCCCTAATACATTCTATTTTAGTTTAGTATAGTTTTCATTTCCTCATTAGTACTTGTTTATAGACTGGCCGGTTGGTTGGTCCAAAAGTATTACCGCATGTTCATGTAAATACATAGGGACAGGAAAATAAAAACAATAAAAAACAATAATTCATTCCAATAGATCTAATCAGTATTTGTAAAATCTCGGATAAAATACTCATCTTCCTCCATTAATCTTCGTGGATGGATTACATATGACCTTTTTCCTCTTTTCCTGTCCATGATTAAAGAGTTAGTGATATATTTTTGCGTTGGTATATCGAATCCGGTCAATTTATGAAGTGAGAATCATGACATGATTCTGTCTAAAAACTTCAACAGTCACATAGATCTAGGACCTATTCTTTTCTTGTATTTGTTTTGTGTGTGGAGTCGCCTGACTAATCGCTTTTTTGACAGAACAACAACCCCAATTGATTGATTCAGAGATAATGCAGAGATAATGAATTGGTCCTAAATGTATCAATTTCCTTCTTCTATATTCTATGAGTTGAGTTGGTTTTGGGATTTGGTCTGTCAAATCATTCGATAATGTCTAATTCTTTCTATTAGAAGTATCTTTCTTATGTAGATTAGATAATTTACGATTCCGTCTATTATACCACTCTGTGGTATCTTTCATTGTGTAATGTGGATTTGCTGTAAAACAAACCTTTTTCTTGTAGTGAAATCCAACCCATCGGGTGGTCTTACTATTACTAAGTGTTATTGCCGTAACAAAACAAACAAGTATTTTGGTTCATTCCAAATCGCGATCTTTCTTTAGTACTCGAGATTGGTCTGAAATGGAATGACTCTTTTTTTTTTCATTCTAACTCTAATGAAATAACTCGATTCTTTTTATTTTATTTCTGAGAGGGTCAGTCGGTATAGTACAAGAAAAAAGTTTCGAATTTTTTTTGTATAGAAAGATATGAGTTGTTATATGTAAACTCGCAACTCAACGGATTGAATCAAATCAATTAAGGATAAGGAAAATAGAAATGAAATCCAGGATAAGGAAAGGAGAAAAAAATATAATCGTTCGGTGCTTTAGATTATGTTTATGTAATGTAATGTATTCGTATGAAATCAATAGAAGCAATGATCCTATACACAGATATTAATGAAAAAAAAATACTTCGAAAAGAATATGCTAGAAATCCCTAGATATTTTACCCCATATGACTACTGAAATTTTTTCAGTTTTGAAATTCTTTTTTATATTATATTTCTATATTAATTATATTTTTTTATATTAATTATATTTTTTTATATTAATTATATTT